TATCAGTAAAATTTCATAAAACATAATCCATACATAGTCAAAACCCATTAACCAACTTAACTCCAAGTAGGTGTTCATAATCACAGTTAATGTAGCTTATAGAAAGCAAAGCACTGAAAATGCTTAGATGGATTATTTAAATCCCATAAACACAAAGGTTTGGTCCTGGCCTTATAATTAGTTGGAGGTAAGATTACACATGCAAATATCCATAAACCGGTGTAAAATCCCTTAAACATTTGTTTCAAAATTTAAGGAGAGGGTATCAAGCACATAATATAGCTCAAGACACCTTGCCTAGCCACACCCCCACGGGACCCAGCAGTGATAAATATTAAGCAATAAACGAAAGTTTGACTAAGCTATACCTCTAAGGGTTGGTAAATTTCGTGCCAGCCACCGCGGTCATACGATTAACCCAAACTAATTATTCTCGGCGTAAAACGTGTCAACTATAATCTAAATAATAGAATTAAAATCCAACTTATATGTGAAAATTCATTGTTAGGACTTAAACTCAATGACGAAAGTAATTCTAATTATTAATATAATACACGACAGCTAAGATCCAAACTGGGATTAGATACCCCACTATGCTTAGCCTTAAACCAAAATAATTTAACCTACAAAATCATTTGCCAGAGAACTACTAGCCATAGCTTAAAACTCAAAGGACTTGGCGGTACTTTATATCCATCTAGAGGAGCCTGTTCTATAATCGATAAACCCCGCTTTACCTCACCACCTCTTGCTAATTCAGCCTATATACCGCCATCTTCAGCAAACCCTAAAAAGGCACAAAAGTAAGCAAAAGAACAAACATAAAAACGTTAGGTCAAGGTGTAGCCAATGAGGAGGGAAGAAATGGGCTACATTTTCTTTACAAAGAACATTACGATACCCTTTATGAAACTAAAGGACAAAGGAGGATTTAGTAGTAAATTAAGAATAGAGAGCTTAATTGAATAGCGCAATGAAGTACGCACACACCGCCCGTCACCCTCCTCAAATTAAATTAATATACTTATAAATAATTATACCAACATATTTATGAGAGGAGATAAGTCGTAACAAGGTAAGCATACTGGAAAGTGTGCTTGGAATAATCACAGTGTAGCTTAACTACAAAGCATCTGGCCTACACCCAGAAGAATTCATGAAATATGAACACTTTGAACTAATCCTAGCCCTAACACTAACTAACACAATTATAATTTCTATATAAATTAAAACATTTAATAAATTAAAAGTATTGGAGAAAGAAATTTATTTTTAGGAGCTATAGAGAAAGTACCGCAAGGGAAAGATGAAAGACTAATTTAAAGTATAAATAAGCAAAGATTAAACCTTGTACCTTTTGCATAATGAATTAACTAGAAATATCTTAACCAAAAGAACTTTAGCTAAGAACCCCGAAACCAAACGAGCTACCTAAAAACAATTTAATGAATCAACCCGTCTATGTGGCAAAATAGTGGGAAGATTTTTAGGTAGAGGTGAAAAGCCAAACGAGCTTGGTGATAGCTGGTTACCCAAAAAAAGAACCTAAGTTCGACTTTAAATTTACCATAAGAATTATAAATCAAAATGTAAATTTAAAATATAGCCAAAAGAGGGACAGCTCTTTAGGAAAGGAAAAAACCTTTAATAGTGAATAAATCTATAAACCAACTTACCCATTGTAGGCTTAAAAGCAGCCATCAATAAAGAAAGCGTTCAAGCTCAACATATATAAATTATTAATTCCACAAATCCTTATAAATTCCTATTAATAAATGTGTATTGGGTTAATCTATAACAATATAGATGAGATACTGTTAATATGAGTAACAAGAATATCATTCTCCTAGCATAAGTGTATGACAACTCGGATAACCATTGTCAATTACCGAATTATAGACACTAATCACAAAATAAACTTGTCTAATAATAATCCGTTAATCCAACACAGGAATGCTGCAAGGAAAGATTAAAAAAAGTAAAAGGAACTCGGCAAACACGAGCCCCGCCTGTTTACCAAAAACATCACCTCTAGCATAATAAGTATTAGAGGCATCGCCTGCCCAGTGACAAAAGTTAAACGGCCGCGGTATTCTGACCGTGCAAAGGTAGCATAATCACTTGTTCCTTAATTAGGGACTAGAATGAATGGCTGAACGAGGGTTCAACTGTCTCTTACTTTTAATCAGTGAAATTGACCTTCCAGTGAAGAGGCTGGAATACTACAATAAGACGAGAAGACCCTATGGAGCTTTAATTTACTAGTTTAATTTTAACTCAAATAAACCTAATGGCCTAAAAAACAAAAATATAAACTAAAAAATTTCGGTTGGGGTGACCTCGGAGAATAAAAAAACCTCCGAATGATTTTAACCTAGACTAACAAGTCGAAGTAACATAAGTATCTTATTGACCCAATTATTGATCAACGGACTAAGTTACCCTAGGGATAACAGCGCAATCCTATTTAAGAGTTCATATCGACAATTAGGGTTTACGACCTCGATGTTGGATCAGGACATCCCAATGGTGCAGAAGCTATTAATGGTTCGTTTGTTCAACGATTAAAGTCCTACGTGATCTGAGTTCAGACCGGAGTAATCCAGGTCGGTTTCTATCTATTTACAATTTCTCCCAGTACGAAAGGACAAGAGAAATGGAGCCTCCTTATCAAAAGCGCCCCCAATTTAATTTATGAATAATATCTTAATAAAATAAACATGTACTACAAACTAACCTAGATCAGGTTATTAGGGTGGCAGAGCCAGGTAATTGCGTAAGACTTAAAACCTTGTTCCCAGAGGTTCAAATCCTCTCCCTAATAGTGTACTTTATTAATATCCTAATACTCCTAATCCCTATCTTAATCGCTATAGCTTTCCTCACTCTAGTAGAACGAAAAATTCTAGGTTACATACAATTACGAAAAGGTCCCAACATCGTAGGACCATACGGCATCCTTCAGCCATTCGCTGACGCCATAAAACTATTCATAAAAGAACCCATACGTCCCCTAACCACCTCAATATCTCTATTTATTATTGCACCCACCTTATCACTCACACTAGCCCTAAGCCTATGAATTCCTCTACCAATACCACACCCCCTAATCAACCTAAACCTAGGTATTCTATTTATTTTAGCCACATCAAGCCTCTCAGTTTACTCTATCTTATGATCAGGATGAGCATCAAACTCAAAATACTCTCTATTTGGGGCCCTACGAGCCGTCGCCCAAACAATCTCCTACGAAGTCACAATAGCTATCATTCTGCTATCTGTCCTCCTAATAAGCGGCTCATTCTCACTACAAATACTCATTACAACACAAGAACATATCTGACTACTAATCCCGGCCTGACCAATAGCCATAATGTGGTATATCTCAACCCTAGCAGAGACAAACCGAGCTCCCTTCGACTTAACAGAAGGAGAATCAGAACTAGTCTCAGGATTCAACGTTGAATACGCAGCAGGCCCATTCGCACTATTTTTCATAGCCGAGTACACCAACATCATCCTAATAAATGCCCTATCAACCATTGTATTCCTGGGCCCACTATACTTAATAACCCACCCTGAATTATACACAATCAATTTCATAACAGAAACACTAATCCTATCAACAGCATTCCTATGAATCCGAGCATCCTACCCTCGATTCCGATATGACCAACTAATACACCTTCTATGAAAAAATTTTCTCCCACTAACACTAGCTTTATGCATATGACATATCTCCATACCAATTTTTTTAGCGGGCATCCCACCCTACACATAGAAATATGTCTGACAAAAGAGTTACTTTGATAGAGTAAATAATAGAGGTTTAAATCCTCTTATTTCTAGGATAATAGGATTTGAACCTACACCTAAGAATTCAAAATTCTCCGTGCTACCAATACACCCTATCCTACTTAGTAAGGTCAGCTAATTAAGCTATCGGGCCCATACCCCGAAAATGTTGGTTTAAATCCCTCCCGTACTAATCAACCCCATCACCCTAATTATCATTTACTTCACCATCTTCATAGGACCAGTAATCACAATAGCAAGCTCCAACCTCCTACTAATATGAGTAGGACTAGAATTAAGCCTCTTAGCCATTATTCCACTCTTAATTAACAAAAAATACCCACGATCAACTGAAGCCGCCACAAAATATTTCGTAACACAAGCAACAGCCTCCATAATTATTCTACTAGCCGTAGCCCTCAATTATAAACAATTAGGCATGTGAACTTTTCAACAACAAACAAACAACATAATTATTAATCTCATACTAATTTCATTATCCATAAAGCTAGGTCTAGCCCCATTCCACTATTGACTCCCTGAAGTAACCCAAGGAATTCCAATCCACATCGGATTAATTCTACTAACCTGACAAAAAATTGCTCCCCTATCCATTCTATTCCAAATATACCATCTCCTCAACCCAATTATCACAACTATCCTAGCAATTTCATCAGTTCTTATCGGAGCCTGAGGCGGACTAAACCAAACACAGACACGAAAAATCATAGCATATTCATCAATTGCTCATATAGGATGAATAATAGCTATTCTCCCCTATAACCCGAACCTAACATTTCTCAACCTAATTATTTACATTATTCTAACTATCCCAATATTCATCGCACTCATAATCAACTCAGCCACAACAATTAATTCTATTTCACTACTATGAAACAAAACCCCAATAATTCTAGCCATAACCTCCCTAATCCTGCTATCCTTAGGTGGCTTACCACCCCTCACTGGATTCCTACCAAAATGAGCCGTTATCTCAGAATTATTAAAAAATAACGCACCAATTTTAGCAACACTAATAGCCATAATAGCCCTACTAAACCTATTTTTCTACACACGACTAATCTACTCTACCTCATTAACCATATTCCCAACCAACAACAACTCCAAAATAATATATCACCACCCAAACATAAAAAATAATTTCATCCTACCTACACTAACAACAATCAGCACCCTTACGCTCCCCCTTTCCCCCCAACTACTCCCATAGAAGTTTAGGATATATACAGTCCGGGAGCCTTCAAAGCCCTTAGAAAACAGACAAGTTTAACTTCTGATAAGGACTGTAAGACTGTATCCTACATCTATTGAATGCAAATCAATCGCTTTATTTAAGCTAAGACCTTGCCTCACTAGACTGGAAGGATTTAAACCTACGAAAATTTAGTTAACAGCTAAATACCCTATAACTGGCTTCAATCTACTTCTCCCGCCTATCAGAAAAGGGCGGGAGAAGCCTTAGTAGGGTATTTCCCTACACCTTCGAATTTGCAATTCGACATGACTATCACCTTAAGGCTTGGTAAGAAGAGGGCTTAAACCTCTGTCTTTAGATTTACAGTCTAATGCTTACTCAGCCATCTTACCTATGTTCGTAAATCGTTGACTCTTTTCAACTAATCATAAAGATATTGGAACCCTATACTTATTATTTGGTGCCTGAGCAGGAATAGTAGGAACAGCCCTAAGCATTTTAATTCGAGCAGAACTAGGACAACCAGGTGCCCTTTTAGGTGATGATCAAATTTACAATGTAGTCGTCACAGCCCATGCATTCGTAATAATTTTCTTCATAGTCATACCAATAATGATTGGCGGTTTCGGAAACTGACTGGTCCCTTTAATAATTGGAGCCCCCGACATGGCATTTCCACGAATAAATAATATAAGCTTTTGACTCCTTCCCCCATCATTCCTTCTTTTACTAGCATCTTCCATGGTAGAAGCCGGAGCAGGAACAGGATGAACAGTATATCCACCCCTAGCTGGTAATTTAGCCCACGCTGGAGCATCAGTAGACCTAACTATTTTCTCCCTTCATCTAGCAGGGGTTTCTTCTATCCTAGGAGCTATTAATTTTATTACTACCATTATTAACATAAAACCACCTGCCATAACTCAATACCAAACACCCTTATTTGTATGATCAGTATTGATCACAGCTGTACTTCTACTTCTCTCACTACCAGTATTAGCAGCAGGCATCACAATGCTTCTAACAGATCGAAATCTAAACACAACTTTCTTTGACCCCGCTGGGGGAGGAGATCCAATTCTCTATCAACACTTATTCTGATTCTTCGGTCACCCAGAAGTCTATATTCTTATTCTCCCAGGATTTGGTATTATCTCGCACGTAGTTACTTATTATTCTGGAAAAAAAGAACCATTCGGATATATAGGAATAGTGTGGGCCATAATATCTATTGGATTCCTAGGATTCATTGTATGAGCACATCACATATTCACAGTAGGCCTAGACGTAGACACACGAGCCTATTTTACATCTGCCACTATAATTATCGCAATTCCTACTGGCGTAAAAGTATTTAGTTGACTTGCAACTCTACACGGCGGAAATATTAAATGATCCCCTGCTATACTATGAGCCCTAGGCTTTATTTTTCTATTTACAGTTGGGGGACTAACCGGCATTGTTTTATCAAACTCATCCCTTGACATCGTGCTGCACGACACATATTATGTAGTAGCTCATTTTCACTATGTCTTGTCTATAGGAGCTGTATTCGCTATTATAGCTGGATTTGTACATTGATTCCCACTATTTTCAGGCTACACCCTAGATGATATGTGAGCAAAAGCCCATTTCGCTATTATATTTGTAGGAGTTAACATGACATTCTTCCCTCAACACTTCCTAGGTCTCTCAGGAATACCACGACGCTACTCCGACTACCCAGATGCTTACACCACATGAAACACAGTCTCATCTATAGGATCATTCATTTCACTAACAGCTGTACTTGTAATAATCTTCATGATCTGAGAAGCCTTTGCATCAAAACGAGAAGTCCTATCAGTCTCATACTCTTCAACAAACCTTGAATGACTTCACGGCTGCCCTCCACCCTATCATACATTCGAAGAACCTTCCTATGTAAAAGTCAAATAAGAAAGGAAGGATTCGAACCCCCTAGAATTGGTTTCAAGCCAATTTCATAACCACTATGTCTTTCTCAATGAGATATTAGTAAAACAATTACATAACTTTGTCAAAGTTAAATTATAGGTTAAAATCTATATATCTTATATGGCTTATCCATTCCAATTAGGCTTACAAGACGCCACATCCCCCATTATAGAAGAGCTTACAAACTTTCATGACCACACCCTAATAATTGTGTTCCTAATTAGCTCTCTAGTATTATATATTATCTCACTAATACTAACAACAAAACTAACACACACGAGCACAATAGACGCTCAGGAAGTTGAAACAATCTGAACTATTCTTCCAGCCGTTATCCTCATCTTAATTGCCCTTCCCTCTCTCCGAATTCTGTATATAATAGACGAAATCAACAACCCAGTTTTAACAGTAAAAACTATGGGCCACCAATGATACTGAAGCTACGAATATACTGACTATGAAGACTTATGCTTTGACTCCTACATAATTCCAACTAACGATCTCAAACCCGGTGAGCTACGCCTCCTAGAAGTGGATAATCGAGTGGTCCTACCAATGGAGCTTCCAATTCGTATGTTAATTTCATCAGAAGACGTTTTACACTCATGAGCAGTGCCATCACTAGGGCTAAAAACTGATGCAATTCCTGGTCGTCTAAACCAAGCTACAGTAACATCAAATCGTCCTGGCCTATTCTATGGACAATGCTCCGAAATTTGCGGATCTAATCATAGCTTTATACCCATTGTCCTTGAAATAGTCCCCCTAAAATATTTTGAAAGCTGATCAGCCTCAATAATCTAAAATCATTGTGAAGCTTAGAGCGTTAACCTTTTAAGTTAAAGTTAGAGACTAACAATCTCCACAATGATATGCCACAACTAGATACATCTACATGATTTATTACGATTGTATCCTCAATAGCCACACTATTTATTCTGTTTCAATTAAAAATCTCTTCACAAACTTTTCCTGCAGCCCCTTCACAAAAAGTCGTAACCACAGAAAAAACAAAAAACCCTTGAGAATCAAAATGAACGAAAATCTATTTGCCTCTTTCATTACCCCAACAGTAATAGGACTACCAATTGTCGTCACCATTATTATATTTCCATCAATCTTATTCCCTTCATCAGAACGCTTAATTAGCAATCGCCTTCACTCATTCCAACACTGACTAATTAAGCTTATTATTAAACAATTAATACTAATTCACACACCAAAAGGACGAACTTGAGCCCTAATAATTGTCTCCTTAATTATATTTATTGGATCAACAAATCTACTAGGCCTCCTCCCACACACATTTACCCCTACCACTCAATTATCTATAAACTTAAGTATAGCTATCCCACTATGAGCAGGGGCCGTAATCCTAGGATTCCGACACAAACTAAAAAGCTCTTTAGCCCACTTTCTCCCACAAGGGACACCTATTTCATTAATCCCAATACTAATTATCATTGAAACTATTAGCCTATTCATTCAACCAATGGCATTAGCAGTACGACTGACAGCCAACATCACTGCAGGTCACTTACTAATGCATCTAATTGGTGGAGCCACCTTAGTGCTTATAAATATTAGTCCCCCAACTGCCACTATTACATTTATCATTTTACTCCTACTTACAGTACTTGAATTTGCTGTAGCCTTAATTCAAGCATATGTCTTTACACTTCTAGTAAGCCTGTATTTACACGATAATACATAATGACCCACCAAACTCACGCATACCATATAGTAAATCCTAGCCCATGACCACTAACAGGAGCCTTCTCAGCCCTTCTCCTTACATCCGGCCTAGTAATATGATTTCACTATAATTCCACAACCCTTTTATCACTAGGCCTTTTAGCAAACGTCCTAACTATGTATCAATGATGACGAGATATTATCCGTGAAGGAACATATCAAGGCCATCACACCCCTATCGTACAAAAAGGGTTGCGATATGGAATAATCCTATTCATCGTATCAGAAGTTTTCTTCTTTGCCGGATTCTTTTGAGCATTCTACCACTCCAGCTTAGTCCCTACGCACGACCTAGGCGGCTGCTGACCCCCAACAGGAATTTTACCATTAAATCCACTAGAAGTACCCCTTCTAAATACATCCGTTCTACTAGCGTCAGGAGTTTCTATCACATGAGCACATCACAGTCTAATAGAAGGAAAACGAAATCACATGAACCAAGCTTTAACAATCACAATTCTCCTAGGATTATACTTCACCATTCTTCAGGCCTCAGAATATTTCGAAACATCATTCTCCATCTCAGACGGAATTTACGGATCAACATTCTTTATAGCAACAGGATTTCATGGACTACATGTAATTATTGGCTCAACCTTCCTCATTGTCTGCCTTCTACGACAACTAAAATTCCACTTCACATCAAAACACCACTTCGGATTTGAAGCAGCAGCATGATACTGACACTTCGTAGATGTGGTCTGACTATTCCTATATGTTTCCATTTATTGATGAGGATCTTACTTTCTTAGTATAATTAATATAACTGACTTCCAATTAGTAGATTCTGAAAACACTCAGAAGAGAGTAATCAATTTATTTATTATTATTACAATTAATATTCTACTATCTTTCTCCCTCGTCTTAGTAGCATTCTGACTCCCCCAAATAAATTTATACTCCGAAAAAGCAAACCCATATGAATGTGGCTTTGACCCAACAAGTTCCGCACGTCTCCCATTCTCAATAAAATTTTTTCTAGTAGCAATTACATTTCTATTATTTGATCTGGAAATTGCCTTACTACTTCCCCTTCCATGAGCAATTCAAACAACTAATATCCCCACAATAATAACAACAGCCTTTATTCTAGTTACAATTTTAGCCCTAGGCCTCAGTTACGAATGAGCACAAAAAGGACTAGAATGAACAGAATAATGTGGTAATTAGTTTAAATAAAATTAATGATTTCGACTCATTAGATTATGATCACTCTCATAATTACCAAATATGACATCTGCTTTCCTTAATCTAACCATAGCATTTACCCTCTCACTTCTGGGTACCTTAGTATTCCGCTCTCACCTTATATCCACCCTTCTATGCTTAGAAGGCATAATACTATCCCTATTTATCATAATCTCAATATCCACATTAAACTCCAATTCCATGATTTCAATACCCATCCCTATCACCATCTTAGTATTTGCAGCCTGTGAAGCAGCAGTAGGACTAGCCCTACTAGTAAAAGTATCAAACACATACGGAACTGACTACGTACAAAACCTTAACCTTTTACAATGCTAAAAATTATTTTCCCCTCACTAATACTCCTCCCATTAACATGACTATCTGAAAACAAAAAAATCTGAACTAACGTAACATCATATAGTTTCTTAGTAAGTTTACTAAGCCTAACCCTACTATGACAGAATGATGAAAATTACCTAAACTTCTCAATCACATTCTCTTCCGATCCCTTATCTACTCCACTAATCATTTTAACAACCTGATTACTTCCATTAATAGTGTTAGCTAGCCAGAATCATATAAAAAAAGAACCTATAACCCACCAAAAACTTTACATTTCCATACTAATTAGCCTCCAAACATTACTTATCATAACATTCTCCGCAACTGAACTTATTTTATTTTATATTCTATTTGAAGCCACCCTAATTCCCACGCTAATCATCATTACACGATGAGGAAACCAAACAGAACGCCTAAATGCAGGAATTTATTTCCTATTTTACACTTTAATTGGCTCTATCCCCCTTCTAATTGCTCTAATCTCAATTCAAAACTCTATAGGAACACTAAATTTCTTACTTTTATCCCTTACAGCACACTCCATAGACCCAACATGATCTAACAACATCCTTTGACTTGCATGCATAATAGCATTCTTAATCAAGATACCACTTTACGGAGTCCACTTATGACTCCCAAAAGCCCACGTAGAAGCCCCAATCGCAGGCTCTATAATTCTAGCAGCTATTCTCTTAAAGCTAGGGGGCTATGGCATGATACGAATTTCCATCATCCTAGACCCCCTAACAAAAAATATAGCCTACCCATTCATTATACTCTCTCTGTGAGGTATGGTAATAACTAGCTCGATTTGTCTACGCCAAACAGACCTAAAATCATTAATTGCTTATTCATCTGTTAGTCACATAGCCCTAGTCATTGCAGCCATTATAATTCAAACACCATGAAGCTTCATAGGAGCTACAGCCCTAATAATTGCCCACGGCCTAACCTCATCACTTCTGTTCTGCCTAGCAAATACCAACTATGAACGAATCCACAGCCGAACTATAATCATGGCCCGAGGCCTCCAAATAATTTTTCCACTAATAGCCACATGATGATTATTAGCAAGCCTAGCTAACCTAGCCCTACCTCCACTAATTAACCTTGTAGGGGAGTTATTCGTCGTAATATCAATATTTTCTTGATCAAACCCTTCCATCATCCTCATAGCACTAAATATTATTATTACAGGCATATACACAATATACATAGTAATCACAACCCAACGAGGCAAACTAACCAACCATATAAACAACCTCCAACCATCGCACACACGAGAACTCACCCTTATAGCCCTCCACATTATCCCTCTTATATTATTAACAACCAACCCCAAACTCATTACAGGCTTAACATTATGTAGGTATAGTTTACAAAAAACATTAGACTGTGAATCTAACGACAAGAGATAAAACTCTTTATTTACCAAGAAAGCATGCAAGAACTGCTAATTCCTGCCCCCATATTTAAAAATATGGCTTTCTTACTTTTATAGGATAGAAGTAATCCATTGGTCTTAGGAACCAAAAACCTTGGTGCAACTCCAAATAAAAGTAATTAACATAATAACAACCTCAATCCTTATAATCCTGATCCTACTTACAACCCCCATCATTGTTCCAATAACAAATCTGATTAAATTTATTAACTACCCTTCATACGCCACTTCATCAATTAAATTCTCATTTTTCCTTAGCATTTTACCCCTAATGCTATTTTTCCACTATAATACAGAGTACATAATCACTAACTGACACTGAATCACTGTAAACTCTGTAAAACTCACAATAAGCTTTAAAATTGACTACTTCTCAATCCTATTTCTATCCGTAGCTCTATTTGTAACCTGATCAATTATACAATTCTCCTCATGATATATACACTCAGACCCTCATATCAACCGATTCATCAAATACTTAATACTATTCCTGATCACCATACTAATCCTAACTTCAGCTAACAATCTATTTCAACTTTTCATCGGATGAGAGGGAGTAGGGATTATATCATTTCTACTTATCGGATGATGATACGGCCGCGCAGACGCTAACACAGCAGCCCTACAAGCTATCCTATACAATCGAATCGGAGACGTAGGCTTTATTCTAGCCATAACCTGATTCTGCCTTAACATAAACTCCTGAGAACTCCAACAAATTTTCTTAACTAACAGTAACGACCTAGTACCACTTTCAGGGCTTTTACTCGCAGCCACAGGAAAATCAGCCCAATTTGGTCTTCATCCATGACTCCCATCAGCCATAGAAGGACCAACTCCCGTCTCCGCTTTACTGCACTCAAGCACTATAGTTGTCGCAGGCATCTTCCTAATAATTCGATTCCACCCCCTAACTTCAAACAACAGTACCATTATGACAGCCATACTGTGCCTCGGAGCCCTCACCACACTATTCACAGCAATCTGTGCCCTCACCCAAAATGATATCAAAAAAATTGTAGCTTTTTCCACATCTAGCCAACTAGGACTAATAATAGTAACACTAGGAATTAATCAACCTCACTTAGCTTTCCTACACATCTGTACCCACGCATTCTTTAAAGCCATACTATTTATATGCTCCGGATCAATTATTCACAATCTAAATGACGAACAAGACATCCGAAAAATAGGCAACATAATAAAAACTATGCCATTCACATCAACCTGTTTTATCATTGGTAGTCTAGCCCTAACCGGCATACCATTCCTAACAGGCTTCTACTCAAAAGACCTTATCATCGAATCTATCAACACGTGCAACACCAACGCCTGAGCCCTGATAATTACTCTAATTGCCACATCCATAACCGCTATATACAGCATACGAATTATCTACTTTGTAACCATAACAAAACCACGTTACTCCCCATTAATCATCATAGACGAAAGTAATCCAGACCTTATTAACCCTATTAAACGACTAGCATTAGGAAGCATTTTCGCCGGCTTCCTAATCTCACTTAACATTCCTCCAACAAACATCCCAGTCCTCACAATACCATGACACATTAAACTTACAGCCTTACTTATTTCAATCTTAGGCTTTATTATAGCCTTAGAACTTAATAACTTAACCCTAAAATTCTCCATAAAAGCCCCCTCCAAACCCGCATCTTTCTCAACTTCACTAGGATACTTCCCATCAATTATTCACCGAATTATTCCCCAAAAAACTCTAAACCCAAGCTATAAATTATCCTCAAACCTTCTAGACACAGTATGACTAGAAAAATCTATCCCCAAATCCACTTCAATTACACACGCTCACCTATCCAAAATAATAACTAACCAAAAAGGACTGGTCAAATTATATTTTATATCTTTCCTAATCACTATATCACTTATCTTCTCCCTTTACATCATTAGTCCCGAGTGATTTCGATAATAATAAAAATACCAGCAAACAGAGACCACCCCGCCACCACCATTATCCAAGTAGCACAACTATATATAGCCGCAACCCCAATCCCACCTTCCAACATGACCCCTACATCATCAACTTCATATATCAACCAATCCCCTAGACTATTAAAATCAATTAACTCAATCTCATCAAAATAATCAATAAAATAAAATACCACTAACTCCATAAAAAGACCCAAAATTAAGAAACCAAAGATCAACCAATTAGAACCCCAAGTCTCAGGATACTCCTCAGTAGCTATAGCAGTTGTATAACCAAATACAACTAACATACCACCTAAATAAATTAAAAATACTATCAAACCTAAAAATGACCCACCAAATCCTAAAACCATTAAACACCCAATGCAACCACTAATAATTAAACCCAAACCCCCATAAATTGGCGAAGGTTTAAGTGCTAAACCTAAACAACCAGTCAAAAATAACAGACTTAAAATAAACATATAATTTGTCATTATTTCCACACAGCATTTAACTGCGACCAATGACATGAAAAATCATCGTTGTAATTCAACTATAGAAACCAAATGACAAACATCCGAAAAACTCATCCCTTACTTAAAATCATTAACCACGCTTTTATTGACCTCCCAGCCCCATCCAACATTTCATCATGATGAAACTTCGGCTCCCTACTAGGACTATGCCTTATCGTACAAATCATCACAGGACTATTCCTAGCAATACACTACACATCCGATACAATAACAGCATTCTCATCAGTCACTCACATCTGTCGAGACGTAAACTACGGTTGATTGATCCGATACTTACATGCAAACGGAGCTTCCATATTTTTCATTTGCTTATTCCTTCATGTAGGACGAGGAATATACTATGGATCTTACACTTTTCTAGAAACATGGAACATCGGAGTAATTCTTCTATTTGCAGTTATAGCAACTGCATTCATAGGATATGTCCTCCCATGAGGACAAATATCTTTCTGAGGCGCCACAGTAATCACAAACCTTCTATCAGCAATTCCTTACATCGGAACAACCCTAGTAGAATGAATTTGAGGCGGCTTCTCAGTAGACAAAGCAACCTTAACACGTTTTTTCGCATTCCATTTCATTCTCCCATTCATCATTGCAGCTCTAGCAATTGTCCACCTTCTATTCCTTCACGAAACAGGATCAAACAACCCAACAGGACTAAACTCAGACGCAGATAAAATTCCATTCCACCCCTACTACACCATTAAAGACCTCCTAGGAATTTTTATTCTACTACTATTACTCATAACCTTAGTATTGTTTTTCCCAGACCTCCTGGGAGACCCAGATAACTACTCCCCCGCTAACCCACTAAACACTCCTCCCCACATCAAACCAGAATGATACTTCTTATTCGCCTATGCCATCCTCCGCTCTATCCCCAATAAACTAGGAGGAGTAGTAGCCCTAATTCTATCCATCCTAATTTTAGCTTTTCTCCCACTTCTCCACACTTCTAAACAACGCAGCCTTACCTTCCGCCCAATTACTCAAACCCTCTACTGAATCCTTGTAGCCAACCTACTTGTCCTAACATGAATCGGAGGACAACCAGTCGAACACCCATTTATCATCATTGGGCAGCTAGCCTCAATCAGCTACTTCTCAATTATTCTTATCCTTATACCAATCTCCGGAATCATTGAAGACAAAATACTAAAATGAAACTTATGTCCCGATAGTATAAATATTACTTTGGTCTTGTAAACCAAAAATGAAGAACAAATCTTCTCAGGACATTCAAGAAGAAGGAACATTTCCCCACCACCAGCACCCAAAGCTGGCATTCTACTTAAACTACTTCTTGAATTGTACATAAATATTTATGTATATCGTACATTAAATTATTTTCCCCATGATATAAGCAAGTATATTTCATTAATGAATTAGGACTATTACTCAATTTCAACTAAACTGAACTACACTACAAATATTATTAAAACACATAAAATTAATGATTTAAAGACATATCTGTGTTATTAGACATACACCATTCAAATCATATACCTTTCTCTTCCATACGACTATCCCCTTCCCCATTAATCTCAATTTCTACCATCCTCCGTGAAATCAACAACCCGCCCACCAGTCCCCCTCTTCTTGCTCCGGGCCCATTCTACTTGGGGGTAACTAACGTGAAACTTTATCAGGCATCTGGTTCTTACTTCAGGGCCATCAACTTCTATATCGTCCATACGTTCCCCTTAAATAAGACATCTCGATGGTAACAGGTCTAATCAACCGTGACCAACAACCCTTGCAACTATAGACATTTGGTATTTTTTAATTTTCGGATGACTTCACTCAACATAGCCGTCAAGGCATGAAGGACAGCACAACACCCATGCGAACCTTCTAGTTAAGGATCATTTATCCCCATAACATAACCTCGAAAGGCTAATTATTCATGCTTATAAGACATAAAAACCTTAAAACTACTAAAATTAAACTCTCCAAACCCCCCCCACCCCCACCCCATTTTAATGCCAAACCCCAAAAACATTAAAACAAAAAGAAAAACTAAACTTTCCTTTAGAAGCTCTTATC